CCCCGAAAGCTTGATGCAAATAAACGAATTTTTGTTCTACGTCTCCGAGCGATATATCCCCGTCTAATTCTGGTCATTGAATAAATGAAACTTTAACGAATAACTAATAGATTTCCTTTCTTTCAGTTATTCTTTTGCCCCTTTCCTAGTATATTAATAACAAAACGGATTTTTCCAATGTATAAACTAAAAATTCCAATGGCTTTGGCTACTATAACCTTCCCAACCACGATTTTTTATTTTTTCTAGGCATTTCACCTCGAAATACGAAATTGTACTTAAAAAATAGCAATGATAAAGAAATAGTGGATTCCATCGTTTCTATGGTTACTTCTTAAACGGTGAGGTCTTCTCTATACACCGGAGCCTTTACTTCATTTAATCAATGTTATTGCTAACTTGTATAGTTCACATTCTTCGGCTCTACCCATGAATTATCCAGTAATAGGTCTTTCACAACGAGCTCTACCTATACAGTAACGGTATTTAATTATGAAAGTTGGCTGGGTAGCTGACCCTGTTAGTCCGTTCTTGCAAGAGGCGTCTAGGTTAACTAAGATTTCCTCCGCTTAATGGATAACCATTTGCTACCAATGGAGAATTGCTTCTCATCTTGAATTGAGGTGAGTGGTTTTACACCAATAGAAACCATAAATTTCATACACAATAAAGGGATATGATCCATTTTCTTATTTTTAGATAGTAAATGTAGTTCGTTTTTCCGTTCTATCCTATTTGATCATTGATATTTGAACATTGTCCTCTTTCCTTTGTTCTAGTTCATGATCTGAACGAGTCGCACATACACCCTAGTACATGTTCCTCGACGCTGAGGGCATCCCCGAAGCGCGGGGGATTTTGTGACATTTCTAATTGGCTGTCTTGTATTTCTAATAAGTTGTTTAATCGTTGGCATGTTGAATCTATACATAATGGACTGGTTTAGATCGATCCTAACCGGATGATTATGAATTACAATTACAATAGTAAATAAAAATCATAGAATATTAAACTCGGCAGGGTGAATTTTAAATCACGACTTGACGTGAAATTGAAATAAAGGCTATTCTCATTCAACCGCTACAAGATCAACAATTCCATAAGCTTGGGCTTCTGTTGCTGACATAAAAACATCTCTTTCCATGTCTTCGGATACAACCCATAAAGGTTTGCCCGTTCTTTGTACATAAACCCTTGTCAGGGTTTCACGTAGTTTCAGCAGTTCTCCCACTTCCAGGATGAATTCTCCCGTTGCTACTTCAGAAAAAGAACCAGCAGGTTGATGGATCATTACCCTGATGATATAAGATAATAAAAAGTTTCTCTATTTCGCACGATGAGGGGAAGATAAAAGAAAGATAAAAGAATAACAAGAAAAAAGATAGAATCGAACAACCGTACGGGCATTATGCATTGCATACGGCTCTACAATAAAATTGACCTTACCTTCAAAAAATAGGATCGATTAGACCCCGATCGGTAAATGATCAACTTACCACCCTTCCTTTCGGAGGAATTCAAAAATACTATGATGGCTCCGTTGCTTTATATATTTATTATATTTTTTTGTCTGTGATTTGTCTGTCATTCAGCAATCCCAAAGTTGCTTTTTTGATCAAATAAACTAATGAAAAAAGAATTTTTTTTTTTTTCGCTCTATACTATAAATATTGTTAAGAGACCTCTGGTGTGAAAAAAAGTTTGTGACGCTGAACTGGACTTCCGATAATAAAATAGGAAATACCTTTTTCTCATATTACTCTCTCGATACATAATCTAATGTTTTGAAAACAGAATTTCTTATATCGAATTCAAAGTGCCATGCTATTATTACTTAATATTCATATTTCATATGGCGAAGGCATAGTCTTCTTTTTTCTCTCAAATAAAAGCCTCATTGGCGCCAAGCGTGAGGGAATGCTAGACGTTTGGTAATTTCTCCTCCTACCAGGATAAAAGATCCCATTGAAGCGGCTGATCCCATGCATATTGTATGTACATCTGGTTGCACAAATTGCATAGTATCATAAAGAGCGACCCCCGGTATTACCCATCCGCCAGGAGAGTTTATAAACAAATACAGATCTTTGGTATCATCCTCGATACTGAGATATATCATAAGACCAATAAGTTGATTTGAGATCTCACTATCAACCTCTTGACCTAAAAAAAGTAATCTTTCTCGATAAAGTCGGTTGATTGGGGTCAAATTGTATCCCCTCGAAACCGTACAGGCGCCTTTTGACGCATACGGTTCAAAAAAAATCAATGTGTAGATTCCAATACTTTTTCTTTTTTCATAGCAAGTTCTTTCTAACTAAAAGGATTTTCTTTGATTTTTCACTAAATATGAGTTTGTCTTCCTTTCCTTATAACGTATAATATATAAAAGAATTCATTAAACTTATCCAATTGACTTTTCATTGATGGATTGTTTCATCGAGATTCAATCCAAATCACGATGTCATTTTCTTGTTCTTAAATGGGCCTCTTTAATCTT